TGTCTAATGACTGATTCTTGAATTAAATTAAATGGTTGAGTGGGGAATTGGTAGTTGTGGTAAAGGGTGGAAGATGCTTTGTATACAGACTCGCGAGAATTTATGAGTGCTCAGACATTCAAGCAATATTGGATGAATAATTGCTTTCTTTTATAGAATAAAAAAAGACTAAGGGTTGGGGTTGAAAAATAAAAACTTCTTTATTTTCGGTAACACCTAAGCAAAATAGATTATTAATATAATAGAGGGTCTCCCGAGTGTTGTTGTGAAATACTTGGGAGACCGTAAGGATTAGATCAAACGGTAAATAGAGATATATGATAGATAGTGATTTATCTTGATTGTATATTGTTATGCTGTTTTATTATGAAGGGTAACAAAAGAAACAATAGGTCTTACTATTCCTGCATGTTCCATTAATTGCACTCCCTTGATAATTACAAGAAAGTAACTGTCTATCTTGCTTGTACTTAATGCTTCCAGATTCTCCCACAAATCATATCCGAACTTGTTATGGGTGGAGTTATTGGGTTGGTTCATCAATAGCCTTCGTTCAAAATCCCTTTTTGACTCTGTGCCATTGATTACATTATTATTAGTGATCAATAATGGAAGAGTTTCTTCATATTCATAGAGATAGGGGACAGAATTCACATGGATATAGTAAGTCTTGCTTGGGCTGCTTTAATGGTAGTCTTTACATTTTCCCTTTCACTCGTAGTATGGGGAAGAAGTGGACTCTAGGATCATTACTAATTTAATTGAGTTGAGTAATCAAACTGTATTAATGGTTTCATAGATCGTTCTGCAAAGCGTTTTTTCAAGAAAAATATCTTCATATAAAAATTATACTGGAATCCAGTAAAGTAATGTAATAGATGAAGAATAACCTTTCAATCAAACAAATATTTCAATGATTCCGATGTTTGTATTTTGAAAGTAAAAGGAATACACATGATATGAAATGATATGAAATCAAAATTTTTTCCAACCGAATTCGTCCTAAATATTCTATTTAGATGAACTTTAACAGAATGATATATGGATATTACAATGAGGAGCAACCAACCCCCTTTTTTATTTGTTTCTCGCTTTACTGTTCGAAGAGGAAGTCTATCTGTTATTATGTAGATACGTACTTTATACCGAGGGAAACATCGATATAGCGTTTGTCCAACGAAGTACTACGCATAATATTGCGGTGGGCGATTCACATATTGTGCATTTACCTTTTAGACTCCTAGAAATGTTATTTCTGTTTTATCGACTCACTTAATATTATGGTTCACGCGTTATAAATAGGTGGTATCTACTACTCTTTTTACAAATATGAAGAATTGAATTTCCCACGGAATTCCTTGAATCACCTGTCAATGGCTAAATAAATTACTCCTTGTCGGAATGCTAAAAAAAAGATGACTAGATTTCTTTTATATTATATAATCTATTCTACGCCCATACCATATCTTCTTCCGTTGATTTGATTGTTTCGGCGGATCCCGGGATCCATATTGGAAATAAATTAACTAAATATATAATAAAACGAGTAATTAGAACCGTAAGACATAAGAGTCAAAGTGGGCATTCGATTATATCGTATTGATCGAAATCGGTACAAATCAAATGGATGTAGCATGGATATGGATGTAGCAAAGAACTCGAATTGGGGTGCTAATGCTAATATATATTACACATATATGAGTTATATGTACATATATCAATATACATATTATGGAGTGATCCATATTAAACCTATATATATCTTTATACAGGCCAACCTTCTCATTTTATATAATAATCGATAGTGTGGTAGAAAGATTCCTATATTTCTTTCTACCATACTATCAGATCTCGTATACTGCTGATTTGAATCCGCTCATTTCATTTAAGACGTGGAGTTTGAATCCCTTTCATTTCTTCCATTATTGATAAGAACTAAGAAGTCAAGCTTGATTCAAATTAATCATTTTGACTGACCGTTTTTACGTAAATGATAAGTAAAAAAGCAGTAGGAACTAGAATGAACAGTGCAGTAGCAATAAATGCGAGAATATTTACTTCCATAATTTCATCGTTTTTTTACTTCATAATATAATAACTCGGGATCTAATCCCATAGAGATTCTAAACCCTTCTCCTGTAAATTTAATGGGAGGAATACATCCCGATGATATTGAATCGAATCAATATCATGAATAACAATATCTGAGCTATCAAATCTATTCATCGTCGAGAATGGAATAGTATAACATAGGAAGATCTTTTATCCATACAGAATAAAAACGTAATAAAAAATTTGATTCCTGATCCAATCAAGAATCCCATTCAATTTTTGATTCTTTATCCATTCGTTATTCTCTATAACCTACCGTCTTCCTTATATAATCATATAATGAGGTATCATCCATCTGACCCATCTTCCACTTCCATTGGTCACAAACCCAAATAGTAGAAGTGAAATGGAAAAAGAAGAAGAAAAGATCGAATATTTCGACAAATTAACTACTTTTTTTTTTTCTTTCTTTGATAGGACCTTCCCCTTCAATTCAATGGGAATAAAAAAAGATTCTAAATTCCCTTATTAAAAGTTAAAAGGTTCTTTATTTGATCTTTCTTTTATTAAAAAAAATGCTGCTTTCTTTCTTTGGATTGGTACTGGAACACATATATATAAAATAAAGTGTGCAGTTTTAATTATATAAATAGATGTATTGTTTCCAATTAGTAATTTAGGTTATACAAAATCGGAGCTAGAAAGGGGGTAGCTTTAATCTGAAAGGTATTTTTTCGAGGTAACTATGTGAAAATTAAGTTCATTTTCTATCGTATAATAAACGAATAAAAATTCGTGTATGTGCTCTGGTGAAAAAATATATATATATCTATATATATGGGTATTCGATTTCCTTCCACGGATTGGGAGCAATCGAAAAAAACCAGACAGGTATCTCTCAGAATCCTAAATAAGATGCTACCAACAATTGTAGCAATCCACATATCTCTATCCTCCTCGGTACTAATTGAAATTGTCATATTGTATTTTCTCAATAAGAAATTCGAAACGTAAAAAAAAGAAATAAGGACCCCCCCTCTGGGAATTAGATCCCACTCCCCACCCCTTGACAGAAAATAAAGAGATGAATTGATGGGGGTCATTAGATACTAGGTCGGGACTGACGGGGCTCGAACCCGCAGCTTCCGCCTTGACAGGGCGGTGCTCTGACCGATTGAACTACAATCCCAGAGAAATAAAAGGTATACAGGATACATATTCTTAATGATTTTATTAAAACTATTTCTATTTAGAATCGTCGTATTGTAACATTGTAACAGAGAGAGGGATGATATATTTATATCCACATGGAAATGGACTTTAGTGAAAACAACACGGATTACTAGTCATCCTATTGTCAAATAGTGTTAAATTGATTGATAAGAAATCTTTCAATAAAGAAAGATTTTTATTGTTTAATTTAATCCTTTCCCTATATTTAATATTTCATTTATTTTTATTGAAATTTAATTTATTGATCATGATATGAATCTAGATCATTCAAAAATCAAGAATATATGGGAAAAAATAGGATATGATATAAAATTTCTTCTTTTCTTTATTCCCCGGGTGTTTCCGAAGGACAAATTCATTATAGAATCTCATGATGGATCGGCGAATTCTTGGGCCGAGCTGGATTTGAACCAGCGTAGACATATTGCCAACGAATTTACAGTCCGTCCCCATTAACCACTCGGGCATCGACCCAGGAAGAATCAATTCTAGACTTATTGATAATACACGATCAACTACCCCCAGGGGAAGTTGAATCCCCGCTGCCTCCTTGAAAGAGAGATGTCCTGAACCACTAGACGATAGGGGCATATCTGCCCGATCGCCATCGTACTCTTAGCTCTTAGTATGAATAGTTTTGTGTAATTGTCAATATAATTGTGTGACTAAATCTGAATAAGTTTTCCGCCTTTCGTGATTCCGATAGAATTTTTCTATTCTTCATTCGTGGTTCATGAACCATTCAAAATTTCTCTATTCTATTTCTTATTTCTATATATTCTAATGATATAATATAATGAATGATATATATACTATGTACTATGACACATCATTAGAATATATAGAAATAAAATATGGATGATATATCCATATCATTATAATGGATAAACATACTATATAGTATAGAAAATAATAAAATAGAGTATAGAAAATAATAAAATAAACATTACTTCATTTCATATAGAGAAATAATGTTATAATACTTATCCATTAATGAAGTATAGGATCCCGGCGATTTGTCCGACAGAAAAAGGTGAAACTCCATTTTTTTACTTTCACCCATCGATTCACGCATTGTTAAGATGAGATATGCCCATCTCACAGCTAGGAAATAAAAAAAACAAAAACGATAGCAAAGTTTCTTTTTTTTTTTTAGAGCTTGATTCCAGGTATGAGTTGAATCAAATCATTACATGATTTGCTCACATATCAAATATCTTGGCTTGGATCCTATCCTATGTCAAATTGTGTATCAATCAAGCGAATCTCGTTGTGATAGGGGTCAATAAAAGCAAATAAAAAAGCAATTAGGTTTTAGGCTAGACTGCCTAACAAAATTCTTATTCCCGAATGAGACACTATGAGTCTACTGCATACACCTATGTATATAATATATGTACATATATATATATATATGTCTTCACATTGGTTCATTCCGGAATGGAATAAAATAGGCCCTTTTAACTCAGCGGTAGAGTAACGCCATGGTAAGGCGTAAGTCATCGGTTCAAATCCGATAAGGGGCTTTTTCCACAAAACTCCAGTTTGAGTCTTCATTCTTTAGTGGATAATAGAGAGATTGTTGATATTTGTAATAAAAAAAAAGTCCACATAAGCATATTATAAATATAATAGTTTTTATTATAATGAGTTATATTATAGTCATTATAATGATAGTCATTATAATGAACATTTGTTCATTATAATGATAAGTT